TACTTCCGAAGGTGGAACCCATTTCACGCTATCGACCGCCACTCCTGGTGATCCGAGGGAGCGCCAGTGGAAGCACTTTTTTTTTCTAGACGCTAAGACACCAAGGCATGTTTCCCAACATAATATGGGTAAGTCAAATGCGTATCCGGGTCGGTGCATTGTGGGCAAGCAAGTAGGTAAGGCAAGGCGAAGGATTGCAGGTGAAACCACTCGACCAATAGGAAACGCTTGAACCTTAGCGAAGTTTTGTTGGTTAATTACAACCTGAGCTGAGTGAGGGATCAGATAAACCGACGCTAGGGTCTCTATAACTTAGCGAAGTCAGGGGCTCTTGATTCTGTTCATGCCCCACGCTTGCCCCCGTTTACTACGTACGGTGACTTCTTTAGGAGCAGGAAGAACCGGAAGCGGGCTCCTCCACTCCTTCTATTCACTATTGCTTTTAGGGCCTCATTACCTCCGGTCCAATTGGTGAATGCCACCAGCAATGCCACCACTAGGCTTGCTCCCGGAATTTCCCTTCACTATATCACCAAGTTCGGTTGCACCCGAAGGGCCTGATTTCTGCGCGTTCCCCTTAGAATAGAAAGGGAAACCGGTAGCGAAGGTATTTGACTCCCGGGGCAGTCGCGAAGTGAAGGCCGATCGAATCAGCGAGTGGAAGTGCGGTAAGATGAGTTTACCGCTGTTCCATATAGATGAGTCTTTAAGGTCTTGATTTGACAGGAGGTTGACTGGGCGACTATTTATGATTCCCTCCGGTAAGAACAATGAACACGGATCTACCAGCGCAAGACAAGAAGTGAAAATCTCAGTTAGTTAATGGTCCTCACAACGAATCAGTTGTCCCCCAACGCTTAAGGAGAGATTTTTGTAGAAAAGAAAGGTGTATGTCATGGGCCCTATTCTCTATTTGCCAGGCGTTAGTTAATGGTCCTCTCTTTCATCTTTTTATTCTTTTTTTACTTTTTCTTTTTTTACTTTACAAAGAACAGGGATTTGACCGACTCGAACACGGGAAGGCGCTCCCGAGAAAGGGATTGGCTAAGATTTTATATTTTCTTTTCTCTCCCCCATTTCTGTAACCAAAATCGCTTTGACTTATTCGACTAGACGGGGAAGGTCTGTCCCTTCTCCACTGGAAGAAAGTAGATGATCACGTAGGGCGAATGAATCAAAGAAAGGGAAACTTCTCCATCCCAGAAAGCGGAGTTACTTCTTGAATCTTTGAATAGAAAGCCCCATTAACCAGACAAGCTGGAGGAGACAAGCTACCTCACAGAAAGGATGACCAAGGAAGGGCCAGTTGACGCAGCAAGCTAGAGCTATGAAACCGCCCCTTTATCATTTAACTCGTCGGATTATGAATGAGATATTCAGACGTCAGCTTGAAGGCTACGATTCCGTTCTTCTGTCTAGATTCCTTGTTGCAAGGCGGAAGTAAGTCAATTAGAAATATAAACCAGCATAGGCCAAAACAAAAAGCCGTATGTATCGCCTCTATCTCTATCAATAAGCGCAAAGGGGGCTAGGAGCCATAGGCAATAGCCACGCACCCTAAGCAATAGCACCATAGCGCGAGAAGCAGAGCAAGAGACCTTTGATCCCACAAAGTGGCCCTGGATCGCTTGACTCGTGTCGCAAAGGAATCCTAGACAATTCCCATAATCCCAATTCAGGGCTAACCAGATCGCTTGCTCCGTTGGGGTACAACCTTGGAAAAAGGTCGGGGCGGTCCGATAGAAACGAAAAACAAACCTAAATTTGGTATATAGGGAGGGGATACCGCCGGTCGTGTCAATGAAGCGGAGACGGCTGTCCAGGAATTGCCCATGTTCTGTTAGGATTAGAGATGCCAAAGCATGAGGCTGAGGAAGCCTAAAGCATTCTTGCTCAAAGACTGCTATTGGCTGGCTTATGCCAACGATCATGATAAGGGGCCCACTCATGGAACAGAAAAGGATTCAATGAGACCCAGAAATCCGCGCTCTCCCCATTCTCATCTTTTTACCGTTTCAACTCAATATAAGACGCCGTCCTTAAATGAACAAAACGAGCCCTGCACTCGTCGGCCAGTCGGATGTCGGTCCATTGATCGCTCCTTTTGGGGTTGAGATTTGAATAGGCTTGCTTTATACGCCGAATCATGCAGCCAAGCAAAGTAGCCACGATCCTTGATTCATCCAAGTCGTAGACGCAGGTGTAGAACAAGAAACGAATAAATACTGGTTTTTAGCGTCCCTTTCTATTGGCGATCCCTCTCTGTTGGGCGGATTCTTCGGATAAACCTCCTAAATTCTACCTCTTGCCTGGGTCTTTTCTCTACCTTGGTTAGCTTCCTATTCAGCCAGTATGCCTCTTTGCACACCCTCCATCCCATCCAATTAGCTGCCTAGCCTCTTTCCTCGATGCAACAAGCTGAGATAGTTGAATTAGATGTCATGTCAGTTCCTCTAGCAGACGAGAAGGCCTTCTTCTCAAAGCCCTTCTCTTCCTCAACAGGGCATTCGTGCAGAACCCCTTCTTTCAATGTCTTGCCATTCTTCACCAACTAATGGCTTGGGCTTGAGGCGCTTTTATGCCCTCGCTCGATTGTGTAGGGTGCTACTAAGTCGAGATTCACATCTCTGCTTATCGGCACTGAGGGCTGCTAGCTCGGCTTTGCGGCTTAAGGCATCTGCCACATTATAGGTTCTCCCAGGCTTGTACTCAAGGGCCAGGTCGAACTCCGCTAAAAATTCTTGCCAGCTCGCTGGTCAGCTTCTTATGAGTGAGGAAATGACTCACGGCAACATTGTCGGTTTTCACCAACAACTTGGATCCCAAAAGAGAGTGCCTCCACACTCGTAGGCAATGCACAATGGCTAACAATTATTTATCCTGTGCCGTGTGGAATAGTAGTCTTCGAAGCCTCATTGAGCTTCCGGCTCTCGTAGGCAACCGGATGCCCTTCTTGTAGCAACACCCCACCAATTGCGTAGTCCGACGCATCGGTTTGCACTTCGAATGGCTTCGTGATGTCTGGTAGGGCGGCTAGGAGTACTTGCTTTCCTACATGGACATATTAAGTACCGTAGTACGCTCTTCTTTCTTTTTCCTGGATAAGGTTGGGAACGGTTTCCGAGACTTGAGCGACTATTTCCTGTATCTATTTTTGCTCAAGAGCTATGTAAAAGGAATGGTTGACGAGACTCTTACTGGCGGGCCTACGATGGGATACAGAGATATCGAAAGCGTGCATGAGGTATACTTAGTTGACTAAACCCCTGTTCGGATGCCTGAACAGCTGTTAACTAGAAAGAGAATGACCTATCAGGCTTTCAAGCAGAGCATTTCGTTGCCTAAAACATATACTATTCAAAGTGTTTTTTTTTATTTCAAGTTCTCAAATATCAATTCTTGAAAAGGCCAATTTGCATGGTAAGAATTATCATTTCTTCTATATGCAATACCAGAATTTCTCTTTCTCAAATGCCTTTTTTTGGTTTAGAACCCAGCCGTATAGTATAATCGAAATTTGATCGATTGGCCTGAACCCTACTTCTGTTTCACTGCTCGGGTTATCCTGAAGCTGCTAACCTGTCCCCTTCGACTGAACGACGGAATTGTTTCACCGCGCTCTACTGTCTTACCTCTCCTTATGTTTATTATGCCTAAATTCTCTTGAAAAACCTTCACCCGGAAAGGAAGACTTCATTTCGTCGGGAGAGAAATAAATCCTGCTTTCATAGTGACTATCCCACATTGAATCGATAACAAGGTTCTTTCCTTTCAAAGATTGCTGCCCGGTATCAGTCGCCAGAGGAGAACAATTGTTTTCTGCGCAAGGCTATACACTGGACACGGATTCAAGTGTGTTAGGTTGTCACCGATGAGGAATGATTAATCATATTCATTGAGTTAGTCACAACCGCCAGAGGAGGGTAAATAATATTGCCTTAGAGCTCACTAAGGGAGTATCCTTTATGCATAAAGGAATCAATTCTTATAATAGTATCGGTCTCGTTCTTGGCCTCGACCCCAGCAGGGCTTCAATCTGGATCTCGATCTATGTCTTGGCCTTGCAGCTCTTCCTGAAGAAGCAGCTGTGGCATCTCTATCAGCATTAGAGAGAAGAAAGAGAAGTCTGTCTAAGTCCTACCCATACTATCGTATCTGTCAATGTGGACATCCTTTGTGTTGGCTCAAGGTCGGCTAAAAGCTAGGGAAGGAAGCCTGATAAGAGTGAAGAACTAGGGTTCGCATTGTTCTAACTAATAACTCATTTAGGGTAGGGGCTTGAAGTTGATAAGGACACTAAACAAGGAAATCCCCATGATCTAGGAGGGAACAAGCAAGGTAGGACTCAGACTAACAATAAGTTGGTCGGGTAGGCTCATACAGCAAAGGCTGAAACACCCCGGTTGGCTTCCTAAGAGCTACTAGTTCCTTGCTCCGCTGGTACTCCGGTCTTCCGAATGAATCTCCGGCCAGGCGTTCCTAAGCCAGGCCAGTGCATCTCCGGGTCTTAGGTTAAGAAACCATCTCAGGCCTGCTTACTTGCTTACTTGTTGAGGAACTGAAGTCGATGCAGACTCTGATCTGTCCGTCTCTATGTCTCAGAAGTAGTCTGTGTAAATCATTCATACCTGAAGCCATAATGACAAATGGATTCTGGTATGAATAGGGGAATGGATCAAAGAAAGAAGTCTCAAGTCAAGGAATCTGTAGAGTGTAGTATGGGAGGAACCTCCACTGCCTAAGCTCTAGGAAGAAGCGGGTGCGCTAAACAACCAGGAACGAACAAGGGATAATCACAAAACGAATCTACTGATCCAACGACATCGAGGATCGACCAGGGTCGCTACCCGGAACGACACTAGCTCTATATAAATGGAAAGCCCCAATTCTCTTTAGAAGGGTTAGCTCTCTTATTTCCCATTCCGATCGGCCTGAACAGGCATGAATTAAGCACCACCCGAGTAGGACCAGCATGTAGAATGACTTCCCCGAAGCTGGAAGCGGCGTCCAAAGAGACCAAGAAGGTCGTAACGAATGCCTTCTTATTAACCGTGCCCTAATTTTGTATAATATAGGTAATTCTCCGATCCAAGGCTAAGATCCAAGGCTAAGAGAGAAATGCGATTTGTTCCCGAAGGTCTTCGGTTCCGTGTAGAAGCAAACTTTACACATCTACGATAAACCTTTCCTTGTTTTCCCGGCATCTTTTGCGTATCACTATATGAAGAAGAGACCTTCCTTTTCACTTGAATCTATCGTTTGGGCTCAGCCGACGGGCTAGCAGGAGCCCTTCTATTAACAACCTAACGCGTTGCGGCGCCTCAAGCGCCTCCACTTGTAGCCTCCAATTGTACCTTCACTTGCTCCAAGATGACAACCCACTTCTGTCCATGTTGACCACCCACTTCGAACCCCTCTTAGTGTGATTTGCATCGCTGGTTTCAAGCAATCGATTTGCGCGGTTCTTACCTGTCAGGTAGTTCACCCGTTACCCTCTCTTAGTTCGCCTTTATTCGCCATCTTTCTTGAAAAGAAGGAAACTTAAAGAGAAGGGCCTTCGCATTCCGAATTGTGGGACGGGCAGTAAGACTCCCTAATATCTTAGTTGCCCGTTGGGCACACCCAATCAGCCCTAAGACCAAATTGTTGTGATGTTAATACTCGCTCTGGTCTGCCTGGGTTAGCACCTCTCACCCCCTATCTAAGTAGGAAGGATGCTTCCTCATCTCTAAAGCTGTTGAACTGATTCTCGTTCCATACGAACAAACTCGGAATTACCTTGTACAATTATATTAGAGTCCCTCTTTCTTTTTTTCAAGTGAAATCGACGATCAAAGAACTAGAGCCGAAAGTGCCCTTGCTAAGGCGAGTCTCTGCTCGCCGAGTCCATCATCTTTCTCACTCCGGATATACGCCATTTCAAGCCATGCGTTCTTTTGCCTTGATTCAAGATAGAGTGACTCTTCATCGTACTGATTCAACGCGAAGTGAGTGGTCCATTTTTTGCATCCGGCATTCCTATTGATAGTTGCTTCTGCTTGTAGCACGCATGTTGCTTTTGTTGCTGATGACCATAGGGTCTTCAATTGGAAAGCCCTTTTGAAGCCGGATAAGTGTGTTCAATTGCCCGATGCCCCATTACAATATCAGGCAATACTTGATAGCTTGTTTTCCGGGCTTGGTTTCGAGAGGCCACCACAGCTTGACCATCTCAATCTCTTCCATCTGAACCAGCCGCTCTATCTGAACCAGTCGCTATTCCTTCTTCCAGGCCTAGGTTTGCGGATGCTAAGCAGATCCCTACCTTGGAGGAAGCCTATTTTTGCTTCAATCTTGAGGATGCCGTTTTGACTTCAATGGAAAGGTTAAAGCCGGCACTAAGGTCCAGAATGAAAGAGAAGCAAGTCATGAGGTTGACCGAAACGGGTGATAGTTTCATACCCGTAATTACATAAAAGAGAGAGAATCACAACGGCAATTGCTCTTCTTTCAAGTGAGTGACATAGGTTCGAGCAACCACTGACAAAAGCGCCCTTTTTTCTAAGGTAGATCTCCGGTCGCAAAGATCTTTATCTCACGCTTGCAGCCCGCGGATGCCCTGTTGTTTTGCCTTGTGGTATAGGGCCTGTTCCGTGTGCTGTATTAAGAATTCACAACTTGAAGAGATCTTTCTTCTGCTCAATCATATGAGGGAGCGCCTTCCCTTCTTCCATGTCCTGGATCTATATCGACGAAGGGCAACGAAGCTTCTGCTCCCGCTGGAGAGGATAATCCCTTTGCTTCACTTGCAGAAAGATCCCAACCCGACAACTTGGCTAGCCCGGATCCATCCCAAGGGCTTGTGGCTTTCCCCTTTAACTACGATCTCTTAAGATCGAGATGGAAGTCAAGGAATCTTCAGACAAAAAGGGCGGTTCAGCACGTCTATATAAATCATTGATTTCAGAGCCTAAAAGCCGATGGAACCACTTTTGCACTCAATAGTATTACTTTAATGGGACGAGGCCACTTTGGATACTCTTCCTTGGATGCTACTGTTGCCGGCTCTTTGATCAATCAATTGAAACGAAAGCAAGGCCTTGCCTTTTATGTATGCGCGATCTCTTTTCTTTGAAGAAACGATAGAAAGAGCTTTCTCGCTGGGAGAAGGTAGCCATAGGGCGGTCTTGACGTGGGTGGATAGAAGCACGCTCCGGACGAAGCTGAAGGGTGAACCGCCATAGTCACGATTAGAATCACAAAGAAAATGGTATGTCCCTAAGGGAGACTGGGCGATACTGGTTCCATTCCAGTTTGTGAGAAGTAGTTGCTGCAGGAGATAGTCTTCGCGGAAAGGAATCATTCCTTCTGTTAGAATAGAGGGCAGCAACTACTTCTCACAAACAATGTTGACCACCCTGCAAGCGAAGGCGCCTCAAGCGCCGCAGTGCGTCAGGTTGCTAAATGACCCCGGTTTGGAAAGTTTCGATCCCCTATAATCATAATAGAGTAGAAACTTCTGCTCAAATCGTCCGATAGTACGATAGGAGAAAGAGATGCCTTGGCACCTGATGAACCTTGGTTGCATGATAAAGTAGCACGTTCGAAGCTCGTCCGATTTCTTCCTTGCTGTGCTGCGACTTGCAAGAACCACTAAGCGTAGGAATTTAGATATTGATGAGTCGCGCCTCCTCAGGAATGCCCTTGCTTCATCTTGCGATTCCACTGAAAGACCCACATCAATGCCCACTCTTGGCCTTCTCGAAGAGGTCCCCCCTCGCTCAGTTACCACGCAACTATCTAATAAAAGAAGTGGCGTGAAGAGAGGTTAGTAACTGCTTCGGATGGCTTCCCCTTGCATGGCCAAATCCTTGTTACTGAACTCAGTATCGACACGGGTCTCCGCTCCCTTCTATTGACCTAGCCAGACCGTGCTTGTCCGTCAACAAAAGAAGGAAGCTGCGAGGCGAAAGACACCTTTCGATTCTGCACAAATGAAGATGAAGAGCCGGTGTGATTCCCGAAACCTAAGTTCTTCTTGCTTGTGTGAAGCAAAGAGAGATCGCTAATAGACCAATAGGTTCTTCGCGGGTAGGTACCTTGTTTGACTTACGCCTTTGCCTCCAATGTTGGTAGGCCCATTCTAGCAGGGCTCCTTCCCTAGCTTAAACTGCTTTAGCCACTCCTTCCTTAGCGGTGAAAGGAAATGTTTGACTCTGGCCTTCTCCCGGGCCGCTCAAAGGAATTCACTTGAGCCAACCTGATGGACACATCAAGACTAGTCCTTGAGTCTTTCTGTACTTCCCTAGCCCTTAGCACTCTTTTCAGTACAGTAAGGGCACTCTATTGAGTGTAAGAACGGACCTATTGAGAAAGCCCATTTAAAGATAGAATTCTTTAGGTCAGATAGAGCTGACTTCCTGGGTATGGGATACGGGAGCACTGGGTTAGCAATCTGACGGCAGCTAACCTCTTGGAAGTACCTGGCCTCTTGTGGGTAGGAAGCGACTAATGAAAAGGATTTGTCGAAGAAAGACCTATAGCGTACACCTGCATGCCTCCGATCCGCTGCAGGGGAGACGCCTTTTCTAGTCCTTCTTCCTTGACCAGGCGGCCAAATGGACTCATTCAAGCAAAACTGAAAGACAGGTGAATACAAAGCTCTACTAAAGGTCTGATTAGACAGGAAGTGTTCGGACGGGGGGTTTCCTTGCACCCGGGGACCCTGTTCAAGATCCCTCCCAAGGTCGATCAGAATTTTGTTAACCCTTGGTCCGCGAGCTAGTACATTGGGCTGCCGGCGATAGAGTCGTTCCTTCCGGAAAGGAAAGCCGTCTCCCAATGGTTTAATTCAAGTTGTTCTTTGCAGGAACCGGTCTGTTGCTTTCCATCTCTTGAGACCGCCTTTCTATGATAACACAGACTGCATGTGTATTGCATATAGACAGGGTAGTAAGAAAGGAACTTCTCCCCCGCCGCGATGGGGGCGCTTCTTCTATCACGAACGGGTAGACCAACCCCTGTCCCTTTGTCTTTACTGAGCTATTCGTGTCATTTTTGCATAGCATCATCCAACATTGGGCCAGCTCTTCTCTTTCAACCAAGAAGAAAGCAAGAAGTTGTCAGGGCGAAGAGAGGTTTCGCCTGAAGAGAGTCGTCATTTTTCCTTCTCTTCTTCATCTATGACATTTTCAAAATATTGATCTAAGGGCGAGATATCTCTATGGGGAGAAGGATTGATATCGAACAATCAATGTTGGAGCTTATTGTATGGCTGAAGCAGTGCAGACTTGTAAATTAGTGACTTCTGGTATAGTCTTGTCCTCGTGCAGTACCCGAACCTGTTGATCGATGAATCTATCCCGCGGATTGCTTTAGTTGTTAGCCCTTGAAGCACTTAGCCTCCCTTTCCTGATAGAACTGCTACTTGTGCTTGCTTACTGGACTGGCTTTCGCTTGAGACTGAACGCATATTGAAAGGGAAGACATGGACTAAGATGAGAGACTGTGGACTGGAGATTGTGATTCCGATGACGAAGAACCTGATGATCCTACCGGTGAGGCGTAGTTTTAAGCAGCTGCTTATTAGTCAAAAGAAAATGCGGTCACCAAGGATGCACTTTAATTTGTTCGCCTCGTTGTGACGGGTGGGGTACAATCTCCTGAGGAAGTTGCTCCCGGACCAAATATTCATAATCAGGGATAGGATCTTGATCTGTTTTTAACGAAGTGTTTAACACTCTCAAAAGAAAAGCAAGACAGGGATGCAGAATCTCAAAAGGGAGGCAACCGGGGAGGAGCAAGCTCTTCCCCTCTACCTGTCTCGCTACATGCCCACGATTTCATAAATCAGCCATAAGCAGGTACAGATCGGGATAAAGCAAAGGGTTTATCCTAATAGGAGGCGGATGGATACTTCTATCTAAGACACTCATTTATTGCGCGCGCCCTGGCCTATAGTTAGTTCGGGGCTTTTCTTAAAGCTTTTCTACTTGAGTACACGAATCGTCTCGCCCGCGCGATGTTTAGGGCTCGGCGCACTTAGAACCGTCAAGAACAGGCGGTGCTACGGTTCCAGGGGTAACCCAGCTCCCGCTGACACAGCTAATGCAATATATTCTATCTGGCATAGTAGAGCCTAATCGAGAGATTGTAGATACTGAGACATTGTAGATGTGGGCTAAACTTCCCTTAATCTCTTTTCGACGAAGCAAACGAAGGTCCAAGCACCAGCCTCAAGAGCTGGGTCTCTTTCCGGTTCAAACCACTATCTCTGATTTCGACTTGAACCCCTTCTCTGTCCCCCATCCCCGCCTATTTCTGTTGCTAGGGCAAAGACTTGTTATACAGCCAGGTAGCCCAAAGAGGTTAGCTTCGCTCAATGCTTTTCAAAAACAAGAAAGGCAAATGTGGTAACAGGGCCACGGGTTCGCCTCAAAAGGCTTATCCCATATATCTTTTAAAGAAGTATATCTTCCGAAAGAGAAGCCCTTCATACTTTTTCCCAAAAGAAGCATCCCCGAAAGCAGATCCGACAGTGGAATAACCATCATCGTAAGGCCTATTAAATGATTCAGTCTTGAGACAAGAATCCAAATCCGGGTACCCAACGATACTAGCTGAAATGTCTATTCCCGTTCCTGTCAATGAAAGGATCTACTAATTAACAGATGAAAATAGAGAATCAGAGGCAGAAACAGAAATTCGTGAATACAATTAATAGAATGAAGAGGCCTCCCTTAGAGTCGAGGAATTATTACATAACGGATATCAATCTGTATCAGATAGCGACCCTGCATCGACTATTTACACTATTTTTGTTTTGGTAAGAGGCTCTTAGGCTGGGTCTGGAATGTATGAGATCGATCGCGTGCTCGGAGGAGCCTATATCTGAGATTGACCCAGAAAAGAATTACGCTTTTGAGTAGGAGGCACCTGATTAACAATCAGGGGTGGATGCGCCGGTAGTAGAGGCATAGCCAGCCTCACTAGGAAAGGAATATGATCCAAACTAAGTAGTTGAGGATCAATCCTCTCTATTTGAAGAACCGAGGAAGTAGTCCCCTCTTAACTCTATAAAATAGAAATTGTTATTGAATCCCTCAAAGGCAAAAGAGCTAGAAAGCTATCTCTCTAGAGAAGGTCTCGGCTTCTACGGGCGGACGCCAACCATATAGTAGTTCGTCTGGTGCTTTTAGCCACCGTGTCTTTAACCTTTGCCCAGTTCTATCACAGTTAGTAGATCCACTTTCTTCCTCTATTTATGATCTTATGGATCGAATAAAGTCCTCGGTACAACCCGCCTTTGTGCCGCACAGGGGGTTTTCCAAGCAAGGTACTAGAAGATGTATGCGTTAGGAGTAGTGGGGTACTAGCATGACGGGCGTGCAACTGCGCACCTTATATTCCTCCTTCGTCCGCAAGCGTTGCACCACCGTCTACCCAAGAATTGGTTTATTCGCGGAAAAGGGCCTCAAACCTTTTACTGGACTTATCCGAAAGATCAAAAGAAAATGGAACAATGGCACAATTGGTGGTTTATTACACTTAGGAAAGACCAGATGTTGTGTCTACCAAAGTGTTTTTTCAATAGCTGCTCCGCACGCAACTAGATGACTCCGGAGCGCCAGAACTAAATTGTTTTTCTTTTTCTTATCCGGCGTCGTTCAAGAGCTATTAAATCGAGGATCCCCTTGCCTACTTCTTTCTATGATCTGGATTCTCTTCTTTAGGCCGGCAAGCCCCCGGGGCTGATGGTGCGCCATCTTATCCAATCCTTTAATCCTTTTTATGTGAAAAGCACTTCGCTTGCTGCCAACAACATGCTTGAGTTTCTAGATATTAGAAGTTCGCATATCAGTCCAGTAATCGAAGAAGGTGAATTTATACCCATGGAAGGTAAAGGCCCGCCCATTATGGGTATGGTTATTGGTAGTAGCGGGAAGCAGAGGAGGTAGGGTGGGGGCGGCCCCAGATCCTTACGGTAAGGAGCGGGCCGGGTGTACCCAGAATAGGAGGAATCCAAGCGGCTAAAGAAGCTGTCTTTGAAGAACTATTCTTTCTTAGATTTATCTCGTTATGAGTCACGCTCGAAGGGCGGGGGCTCTAGATAGGCCTCCAAAACGGAATCGGTCTAGTAAGAGGCATCTCCCGCTCCGGAGTCATCTAGTTGTTCTGAGCTTGGTTCGGAATCAACGGCTGCTATGCCTTCATTCGTTGCTAGATGCCAATTAGATCAATCAGTGGAGAGCAGAGGAGTGGTTTCCAAGGAATTGCTTTGATGAATGAAGTAGCTCGTACTTACTTCCTTCAGCTTAGTACAAATGGAGCCTTTGAGTAGGAACCACGTGTTGACACCCTTGTTGGGGGATGAAGTATTAGTTAGCGAGATTTGTGCGTTAGGCCCAATTAGACCCAGGGGCAAGCAACGCCTAGCCAATTTCCATAATGTAGAAACAACAGACTTTGGCATTGCCCTAGAGACGTTTAGCTCTCAATGCACTAGTGGAATGCCATAAGAAGGGAGAAAAGTACTCCTATACAAGAGTTCTAGACAGTCTAAGTTTAATCTCCAAGGCGCTAGATTGCCTCGTGCCTTATGGACACTCAGGGCTACTCAGTTGTTGAGGAAAGGATGACAAGGATTTCTAACTTCAGTGCGCGATCTTACGGTGGAAACTCGAGCACTGGAAGATGCTTATATCATTCAGGATTCCCTGATATGTTCCCGGAGGAATAAATATAGGTTCAATGGCCTCGCCGATTGAGATATTATTAGAGAAACCTCTCCCAATCTACCCTATTTGAAAATGGGCATACCTTTTTATTTCCTTCGCTTCGTAAAGTAAACGACAATGGAAAGAGTGAAAAAAAGAGTGGAAGTCATTTTTAGGAAAAGCTTCCTCTGCCTTGAGGAATGGGACCAAGGAGACATCCCTCTTGCTCTTTCTATCAAACAAGCGAGTAAACTCACTTTGGTCGAGCTAGTAAACCACCTCATTCTCTTGGTATGCCCCAAATAGGGTAGATTGATAGACCTGTTTAGCACTTGTGTGAAGGATTGACAATGAATCCATTCAAAGGGTTGAGCGCTCGCTGGGTTCTTTATACATACGGATTTCCCGTGAAAAGATCTTCTCCCTCCTCTGGATCTCTCATAAGCCAGTAACCTCAGATCAGTCTCGTGCTTGAATACAGCCAAGTGAGTATGATTCCCTGGGTTGTGTATGCATGCCTTGTGAGCCAGTTGAACAAGTAGGCATCTTCCTAAACCAGTTGACAGTGGCGGGTTCACTTTGCCTATCTCTCAAGCCATAGGCCTTGCTCTATCAATCAATAGGCTCCCTGGTCCAGCTTTGAAAGAAAGGAAGTTGAAAGTCAGTCGACCATAGGCGTTATGCTCTTGTCACCGAGAATGTGGAAGAATGGCTCACTTGTGACAGTAAGGGAGAAGCACTAATGGGGATGGTTTACCAATACGGAGATGCAGGGATCATTCTCAAGATCTACCCTAGCCGGAGTCCATCTTCGTCCCTTTCAATCTTAAGGCATCCATCCAATACATCCTCATTAATCATAAAAGGTCGACTTAGTCAACTACCTTTGCGGCATCAGAGGCATCCTCTTGAGACTGAGAGACGAATCCGGGATTTGAACTCTAATATCGAGCTCCCAAAGGCCATAAAGAGCACAGAGCCCTAGTAGCATTGACCTTAGCTACCTCATACATCAGGACCAGCGAGCCCCAACCCACACCCTCCAGTCCCGGAGGCCTTGTCTCAAAACCATTATTATCTAAGTGCTTAAATCTGATCCTAAAGCAGTGCTCTTATCAAAGTCTTACCGTGAGGATTTTCTTTATTCGATGGAGCAATGATAATCTACTCCACGTAAGTTGTCCTTACCAACCCCCATTCTTTTCACAGAGAATGCGATTGCTTTGAAAGAGAGTCCAAGTGAAATGTACTCCTATACAAGCCGATTGTGTGTAAAAAAAGATGTAGTAGTAAAGAGTTACCAGACTCACGTTCCTGCCTTTTTCAACACTTTCTATATCGGCTTTTCAACTCTTTCAAATAAACGCTAAAATGAAAGCTCGCTTTGATTGAACTTGAGATATTTGAGATACTCGTTAGCCCTAAAACCAGAAGTTTCAAACTGGGCCATAGAGTTTACATACTGATTTCGCATACCGAAGGGAGGGCCTTGGCTTGGCAGTACTAGCATAGCACAGGGGTATTCATAAGATCGAGTCTTGATCTTATAGAAAGCTAGACTCTGGGTCCACTTATTAGATTAGAAGAATCTTTCTTAAGCAGTTTGAATAGAGGTTCGCACATGGATCTAAAAGAGATATGAAGCGACTGATGTACTTTACTCTTTCAAGGAAACTTCTAACTTCCATCCCAAGTCTTTGGTCGCGGGCTAGGGGTCCCAAACATCCAGTTGACAGCGAGGTTTCTACCTTGATTATCCGCACTTCCCAGGTCTCGCCGGTGTTGCCTGTAGGTCGTGATGTGCCTCGAGATGGCCGTATCCTGTCCCCCTGCCGGTGGGGAATCCGCTCCCGGGTCGTCGCTTGCGTCTTCTGGCCCGTCCTCTAGGCACCTTTTGAAGGCAGGTTGTCGGGGAAAGCAGAAGGAGTTGGCAACAGCAACTTCCTTATCAACACAATTATAAGATCTGTGACTGATTCTAACATTCGGCTTCATGAACGAAGCCGAGTCTGACAAGAAAAAGAGAACAAGATCAGTCGGAGTCTTTGACTCATGGTCCCCTCATGGTATTCACCTAGCTCCCAAGCGCACTCCCCGAAGCTATGAAAGAAAGCTCTAAATAGTCCCAGTTCTAGCACTAGAAGGATCAGGAAAAGCAGAAGTATGGGCTTCAAGTCACACTTGATCAAAACGAGAAGAAGTTGGAGATCAACCAGCTACTATCTTATAGAGGATCTTTTAAGATCTTTCTTGAAAAGTATTAGGTTAGGATTACCGATTGAAGTTGAAGTAAATTCACGGTATCCGGGATGGTAAGGGGAAGAAAGAGTTGGCGATCTTCACTCGTCCATCACTCCCACTTGAAGTGAAGAGGTAGTAGGAGCATGAGATGAGGGCTCACATTCGATGACAGATACAGATACGAGATGGGATGTCTACTAAGGAAGCAAGAACCCCAGGAATTGAGTTCTTATGGGGAAGAGTGAAGACTATGACTGGTAGGGCCCCCTCTTGTAGTTGTAGTTGTACTAATGTGAGGTGTATTTGTTGGTTTTTTGCTTAGCTGCCTGTCCCACATCCCTTTCTTGGGCACAGTCAAAGACCTTGCAACTAAGGGCTTCAACCGATGCCTTCAAGCTCACCTAACTTGGTTCTAGTGTTGTGACTGGCACTCTACCAAATCCATCAATTCTTGGATTGGTTGCTTCTGAGAGAGCTGCTCTTCCGACTGCTCGTATTCATCCCTTCCCCATGAGGGCAATCAGCCCCTTGCTTTCATTTGAATATTGGCCCTCGCGCATCACGGCTAGATTTGAGTCACTCATAGCTAGGGCTTTCTATTTCATTAGGACGGCTTCTCCTCCACTGAGCTCATCGCCCCTTTCTATCCCTTGAGTGAGGTTGAGGTAAGAATTCTCTTATTAAAACAAAATAAGGAATCTATTTGACCTGAAGCTGACCTTCCTTTGTAATTTGTAAAGTAAATGCCAGGAACTTCCATTATTTAGAGGTAGCCTCTACCCCGATTTTCATTTGCCTTTTGCCCTTTATGATCTCTTGGCCTGCGCCTCAGCTTTCTGTACTATTGCTCTATAAATGCACTCTTTGGCAACAAACAATCAAACTCAAACCTTTATGAAGACGAGCATACGATGTGACTTGAACCACGCCCTCACTTCACGTCTTCTGACAGCGGTTAGAACGGCAATGCTTGTTTATTTAGTATTGCGATTTCTCCTCTGATTCCTATCGAGTTGCCCAAAGGCTTTTCTTCTGACTGTGCTCGTTGGGGCATTCAGCCTAAGGTCAATCTTACCCTTGCCGCTGGCTCCCCCCTTCGTCTTTTGGCGGGACTGTTTTTCTATCAATATCCGGTGATCAAGAAGAGACTGCTGTAATGGAATGAGGCCTATTCTCATCTCTTTCCCTCATCCAGTTCCTAGTTTCTAAGCTACTGATGAATCTAGCTATGAGGGATTCCTCATCTCATACATCAGGGTCGAAACGAAAGAAGACAGGATAGACTTTTATACCTCAACTTTCTTTGTTGATTGCTTCTTTAAGACAAGCATACAGCTTATGTAGTAGTAGACAAAGATCCATTTCTGCTTTCATTTAATTTCCTGCTAGTGTGGTTGCACTTGGGTGGGACCCTTTCTTTCGTCCCTGCCACCATTCCCTGAATGAGTGAATGGCGGGTTCACTCCGGAACGGAACCTCTGCTCGAGTTGCTTCCGTATTTGACTTTTGGGCCGTTGGGGTTGGTGACTGCCCCTCTACCGATGCCTTCACGCTCCTTCTCTCTCGCGGTCGAGTGGTTTGGAGATTCTCTTCTGCCCGACTCTATTGGGAAAGCAGCCGAACTCAGGACTTGAGAGATTAGGAATAGAACTCTGTCTCCTCGCCGGTTAAGCTTAGCTTCTCTGCTCCGTCACCTTTCGATCAAGCGGATTCTAGCTCCTCAAGGAGAGAGACCTAATTTCCTTGCCGCATTTAGCTCTTATAGACATTACCACTACGTCTAGATCTCCCCTTCATGCATGTGTTAAGCATTGAAGAGAGTTCGCTTAGTCATCAGCTCTATCATGAAAATAAGACTCTAAATACGGGGTTTAGGCACTCAAAAAGAGAGGTTTTGCTGACATTCCAAAAAATGATACTCTACGATAATAGCTTCAAAAGTGCCAAAAAAAAGCGTTTTCATTGAAAAATCCCGGGGAAATGCAACTTTTTTCAGTCTGAAAGCCTTCTTCTCATAGGGCAGGAAGCTCGGTTAGCAAATCCTGAGGGAACTAATTGACTGAGTAAGTGATTGAGGGCGACCTCAGCTCAACTCTTACCACCAGGGGTTGTTGCCGAAAGATAGATTGAACCGTAAGGGCTCTTTTCCTCGAACCTTGACTCATCGGATGCCATGTTCATAAGTTGCGATATTCTGATCCGCCTGGCTTTTTTAGCTCTCTTTGCCTGGTTGCTACCCGTCTTGATATTATTGCCCAACTGATGTCTTGGCATGAAGCCCCTTCCAACTATCGAAGTGTGTGGTACAAATAAGGTGACACTTTCTTCTTGCGTGGACGGATCCTTGGAATCTATTTTTCCCCTTTGCCCGTTTTGCCCCCTGGCAACTTCAACATCGGTCTATGGTGGATCAACACCCCTAATTAATATTAATACTTGCCCCGAATTAATATTTAAAGATCCCTTCCTTGATGGTCACCCTCATTGTCAGATCAGTTTACGTAAAGTCGTCCATGACTCAACCATCCATCAATTGCGAGACAGAATGTCGGATCAACGTCAAAGGAGAGGGGGCGTGCTCGACCAAATAATGGATTTAGCCCCTCGAAAACCAAACGAGCCAAAGTCGTCTCCCGTTGACTTGGCGGAAGCCCTGCACCATGACGTCTCTACGCGTCAAGGGTCCCCAACAACCATACAGCGCACAGTCAAAAAAAGAAGCTTATTCACCCCATGGTGAAGTATAGTTTCGCTTTGAAGGCCCAGGAAGAAAGCATCACATGAAGACCTTGTGTATTGCCCGCGATCTTGTGACAGTATTGAAACGCTCCAACTCTTTCTCTCATTAACTGTGATAACCTTTTCATATCTCCTGAGTAAATGATGATTCATTCATCTACATATTTAGCTGAACTTGCTGAGATGATTCCAACTTTCTTTTTCGAAGTCAGCCGGGTGAACAAGGTTTAAAGCCCTATGCGCCTGCCTTTACCTGCCTATTACTAAGGACTAGACCGATTAAGGGAATGCTACCTTTAGCTCCTAGGAACAAGCAAGGGATGACTTGAACAATAGTATTACTTTAATGGTCCAGAGGATCCATCTCTTCTACGGGTATAGAGATTGGTTGCAGTGCTCCAAACCTTATAGACGGTAGTCGCTTTCTTTTCTTCCTCGCTTACGTTTAACTTCCCTTCACCGAGATCAGATCCGGAGACAGCCCAAACAACGGATGCAGACTACAGGAATTCAACAAGCCAACGGATTCGGCTTTTGCTGATACTTCTCTTTTATACAACGCTACGGCCAAGGAGAGTATGGCCTTTTCCATATACTTTTTTAAGGCTTTTGCTGATACTTCTCTTTTTCTCTAGTGGCAGCTGCTTCTTCAGATTCGGCATCTGAAAGAGTTGAAGTTGAACAGGCGCACTCACTGAAGGAAGCCTTCCGACCCGGGACTAATTGTTTCATTCCACCCTTCAGTTAGACTATTTCAGTGATTCAATGTCCTCGGAAACATTGGCATAAACGATTGAGGGATACGACTTGAACCCTCGCCTTCCTTCTTCGTTCTTGATGCCCGGACATCCAATGTATTTACGAAAGAATGTCTGAAATGATTGACGGCATTAGCGGTCTTGGCTGAGAGATGCGTCTAAGCCCTTATGCGGATTCGAGATGGGTTTAGAAGAAGTTCTCACAGAAATGTGATTAAAGACAGTTTATCAAGAACTTCATAAACGGAGATCTCACTTATCAATTCCCTACTCTCGCTTCAAAGACAGTTTATTGCGCATCAAAGAGAGTGTAAGGATCAATCTGGAAGTCTTTCTATCTCCACAGCGCTGACCTGCACTTTCCACCTAGTTCACCGATCTAACGAGCGGGAAAGACCTATCTCTCCCATCTCAGGCTGCGCTTGTTCGAAGGGAAATGAAGCCGCCTCCTACTCGCCCCCGCACGCATTCATTCATTGAGTCGAGCTTCCCGTTTAGTAATAGTAATATAAGCCTCTAGGCCCGATTCGAATGGGAGCTACCTTCCGGTTCCTCGACTTCGACTGGTCTGGAGATTTCGTCAAGCCGGTCCCAAGGATTCAATGATAGGAGTAATGGCTCCTGGTGGGCATCTATCTGCTTGTCCAAGACTCCTGATTAGACCAACAGGCGGGCAATCATATCGACTGAGCTCCAGAACCAATAGGCTTTCTTCGCCCGCTACAAGGAGTGGTAGTTTAGTCAAGATTGACTGATAAGAAGGCTGTTGAGTAGTGAATCCATGCCATGCTGGTAGGGGGCTCTGTGTGGTACCCCTGCCCTCCAGGCCGAGGTGCTGAAGTAGGGGATTCTCTCTCTCCCGTACCGGCGGATTTTCACCCATTGAAAGCTATCCCAGACCCACCCACGACTGGTAGACGGGGGCTGAACCGACCCGGATCGATTACTCAACTGCGGACCGGTTGGAAGTACCCCGCGATTCTTACTCCACTACCGATCCCTCAACTCCTGTAAGCTCCGCACCTCCGCCACAGGTTTACAGTAAGACCTCTGCTGGAGGGTTACGGCAACTAACTTATCCCTCCGAAAGCAGCCCTCTGTATAACCAACCCCTCCGCTCGTCCAACATCTCTCTCCCTTGTCAATTCTTGGTGTAAATGCTAGCTCGTTAATTCGGTGTAATACGCCCTAACGTATGCAGCAAGAAAACGGCTGCGCCGCAACGGCCTCATCCCTTGCTTGTTCCCTCACTCACTGTACTGGTTCCAGATCAACAGATTCAACTGCAATTGCTGCTGACTTTGTCTTTCCCTCTATTGCTGGCTCTCTATCTCGCTTTCGAACGGCTACTAGCTTTGAACTTCATTTTGATCTTCTAGGGCCGATCTCGATCAACAGGCTCTGTACTCTGTTTGGACTATAAGACTTGCTTCACTGACTTACCGACAAGCCGTAAAGCTGCTTTCCGACTTTTCGTTCTGCTCCTACTAGTCGGGCTTTAGCCTTATAACAAGCTTGACTTCAATTTTAAAATGGAAAGAGTTTGATCTATGATACGCTTGAACTG